TCGTATGTTTCAATCCAAGTAATGATTTGTATTTTGATTGTTAATCATTCCAATTTTCAACAGGGATTACTTTATTTACTCAAAGATGCTCATTTGCATATGTATCGGATCTACCATAAGACTTCAAAAAAACTTTGTCAACGAACCGAATGAGAAGGATAATTCATTTTGAACCGTTAACCAAAAGGAAAAATAAGATTAAAAATTATGGAGTCGAAGGGCCTTTTTGGGGATAGAGGGACTTGAACCCTCACGATTTCTAAAGTCGACGGATTTTCCTCTTACTATAAATTTCCTTGTTGTCGATATTAACATGTAGAATGGGACTCTATCTTTATTCTCGTCCGATTAATTATTTATTTATCAGACTGTGGAGTGAATGATTTGATCAATCGATTTTTTATTCAACTTGAAATCGATTCAATATTTTGATTTTATTTTTCATAATTACATTAATTATTTGAGATAGTCTTTCAGTACGTATATGTATTTATAGGGTTATCCTTTACTTTGAATACGTAATTTTGACGAAGGGTTCCCTTACTTTACTAATGTAAGACAGTCAACTCCATTTATTAGAACAGCTTCCATTGAGTCTCTGCACCTATCCTTTTTTATTCTGTCTATATAAACTTTTTTTATTAAAAAAAACCGGATTTGGCTCAGGATTGCCCCTTTTTTATTCCAGGGTTTCTCTGAATTTGAAAGTTATCCACTTAGTAAGTTTCCATACCAAGGCTCAATCCAATTAAGTCCGTAGCGTCTACCAATTTCGCCATATCCCCTTATTCTTTTATTCTTTAAATTCTATTCTTCAATTTATTTAATTCTTATTTTTTTGTCTACCCTTTTTCAGCTCTATTGGAGACCCATATTTAGTCTAATCAGAAATGATTCTAGCATTTCTGTATCCGCAATTCAATATATATGGATATATACCACATTTAGTATATATGCGCCCCTCGTCCTCTCATTTTTTTCGTGTAATTTTCAATACTTGAACGTTCGATTCTTTTCTTTTTTTTGTATTATTAATTATGAATAACTAAGAGTGAAAATTAATTATGAATAACTAAGAATGGAAGGTTAATAGCTAATATTCCAGTAGTTTATTAAATTCCTATGCATGTAGAATTTCTGTTATACGAGCCCGCTTAGCTCAGAGGTTAGAGCATCGCATTTGTAATGCGATGGTCATCGGTTCGACTCCGATAGCTGGCTTTTCTTTACTTGTTTGAGTTTTTAAATGATTGAAAATGTCTCCCCCCCCTTTTTTTTTGAAATCAAAGAATATTGAAAAGGCTTCTCGCCCCCCCCCTTTTTCAAGGACCGCCGATTATTAGGTGGTAGGAATTTCCGATTATTAATGACAGTTAAAGTAGTTAAATTGATGCAGAATAAATAAAGAAAAAGAACAAGAAAACAGGAAAAGGACCTTTTTCTTTATTTTTTTTTAGATATACATTATATATACATTATTTGATTTGATTTGTCTATATATTATATTCAGAAGGTCCCAGATATGGATACAATCCATCTCAGTATTTTTGAGTAGTATAATACTTTAACTCAATTTATCATATCTTTTAGTTCAGTTTTAATTTAGGTTTATGAAATTTGAATAAAATAAGGAGTCTTTATGTCACGTTACCGCGGGCCTCGTTTCAAAAAAATACGCCGTCTGGGGGCTTTACCAGGACTAACTAGTAAAAGGCCTAAAGCCGGGAGCGATCTTAGAAACCAATCGCGCTCCGGTAAAAAATCTCAATATCGTATTCGTTTAGAAGAAAAACAAAAATTGCGTTTTCATTATGGTATTACCGAACGACAATTGCTTACATACGTCCGTATCGCCGCCAAGGCCAAAGGATCAACAGGCCAGGTTTTACTACAATTACTTGAAATGCGTTTGGATAACATCCTTTTTCGATTAGGTATGGCATCAACTATTCCGCGAGCCCGCCAATTAGTGAACCATAGACATATTTTAGTTAATGGTCATATAGTAGATATACCAAGTTATCGCTGCAAACCCCGGGATATTATTACAGCGAAGGATGAAAAAAAATCTAGAGCTATGATTCAAAATTATCTTGATTCATTCCCCCAGGAGGAATTGCCAAAACATTTGACTCTTAACCCATTCCAATATAAAGGAATGATCAATCAAATAATAGATAATAAATGGGTTGACTTGAAAATAAATGAATTGCTAGTCGTAGAATATTATTCTCGTCAAACTTAAACCTAATTAAAAGAGCAAGAGTTCAGACAACCTTGCCCCCTGTTCTGTCGCCCACGTAAAGAGGCCCAACGATCTGGGGATTTTTCTCCCTATTGCTATATCCTAGAGGGGTATTTTCATTCCCTGTCTATGCTTTACTAGTATTTTCTAGACCGCAGAAATTAGGAATAAAAAATCCACATCATATCAAAGAAAGGTTGAGCTAGTGAAATAAAAGTATCCGTGTGATATATTGTGCTCAGTAACATTGATAAA